GTTCCAGAAGATGTTAATGGTAAGCAAGAAGATTGTTTACGAAGAAACAACAAGAAAAATTCATATTCTGATACATAAGAGTTATATAGGAATCGAAATAGTCTTTTATTTTCTTTTTTCAAAAGAAAAATCGATTTCATTGAAGTAATAAGACTATTCCAATTCGAATAGTAGTTGAGAAAGAATCGCAATAAATGCAAAGATGGAACATCTTTGATCCGGTATTGAAGGAGTTGAACCAAGATTTCAAAATGGATAGGATAGGGTATTTCTATATGTGATAGATAATGTAAATGCAAAAATTTGTCTTCTAAAAAGGGAAATATTGAATGAATAGATCGTAAATTCTGAAACTTTGGTGTTTCTTTTTCTTTCGGACAAGATAATTCTCGTAGCGAGAATGGGATTTCTACAACGATCGCAAACCCCTCAGATAGAATCTGAGAATAAAACTCAGAATAAAAAAAATTGTTGTAATCCAACAATCGATCTTGGTTAGGATGATTAACCGAGTTAATCCAAAAATTCTGCTGATACATTCGAATAATTAAACGTTTCACAAGTAGTGAACTAAATTTCTTGTTATTACAACTAACAATTTCCACAGGTTCGGAACCTTTTAATCCATAATCATGGGCAAATGCATAAATATACTCCTGAAAGAGAAGTGGGTAAACGAAGTATTGTTGACGAGATTTCTGTTTTTCTGAATACCCTTCCAATTTTTCCATTTGTATTTCTACTTGAATCAGAAAGAAGAAGCATTTCTCGGTTTCTCAAATGATGATACATAGTGCAATATGGTCAAAACAGGGTGTTGCATTTTTTAATACAAACCCTGGAAAGAAAAGGAATCTAATCCACAGATCTTTTCCTTTTCTATCCAATTAGTTTATGTTTGTTCTAATTACAAAAGAGAACAAATCTTTTATTTTTGCAGGCCAATCGCTCTTTTGACTTTGGAATCCAGTCTCTTTATCAATATACTGCTTCTTTTACACATTCAATCCATAACATCCCTTTTCAATCTATAATCAAGAATAATTAGGATTTCAAAAAAAAAAAAAAGAAAAAATCAAGGGTCCGTTCATAGGAAAACCCAACCTTTCCCCGCATCAGGCACTAATCTATTTTTAACGTCTAATTAGATCGGGGAATCATTTCAATTAAGAAGTTAAGCTCGTTGCTTTTTATTTTACCAGAATTGGAGCCAGGCTCTATCCATTTATTCACTAGACCCAGAAAATAGGAATTTTTTATTCCATTCCAAAAATCAAAAATAAGAAATTGATTTTATTACGACATGCTATTTTTTCCATTCATTACCCTTGAGGATCAGTCGTGGTCTTCTAGACTCTACCAAGAGTCTGGACGAATTTGTTGCTTCATCCAAATGTGTAAAAGATCATAGTCGCACTTAAAAGCCGAGTACTCTACCATTGAGTTAGCAACCCAGATAAAATAGGATCTTAGATACGATCGAAACCCAAAAATCAATGGAATTACACCGCACGCTCCTGTCAAAACATTGAACTAGCAAAACATTAAAAGAAAGATTTTATCGCCCATTAAAAACACTCAAATGCCAAAATGAACAGGTTCGGCTAAATTTCACTAAGGTTAAAAAAGGAGCGGCCCCAATCACGATAGCAAAATTGTCATTTTTTTAGCAATTTATATTTCTTTATATAAATAAATCTTGTATGAGAGTACATGCAAGAGGGACAACCTTATCATTTGAGCGAAGTGTAGACAGAAAAACCTAATATGGAGTGAGGATAAAGAGACCTATCTATCTACAAATTCTATTTGTTCAATAGACCTTTGTCAATGGAAATACAATGGTAAGAAAACAAATTAGATAGAAAAAGTAAATAAAATAAGGGCTTATGTTGGATTGGCACGACATAAATCCAGTCAAAAATAGGACTAAGAAAGAGGCAAATTGTGTCTAAATAATTAGACAACGAGGGATACTAGTGATCCTCTCCTACTTTTTTATTCATTTAGTTCTTCAATTAACTCAAAGTTCCTTCTTTTTCTTTAAAGAATTCTGCCTTCCTTAAAATATCATAAACAGTTCTTGTAGGTTGAGCACCCTTTTCAAGGAAATAGAGAATAGCTGGAACATTTAAACAAGTTTGATTCTTTATCGGATCATAAAAACCTACTTTTCGAAGATCTCTTCCTTCTCTTCGAGATCGAACATCAATTGCAACGATTCGATAGACAGCTTATTGGGATAGATGTAGCTAAACAATGCCCCCCCTAGAAACGTATAGGAGGTTTTCTCCTCATACGGCTCGAGAAAAAGATTCGAATTTCTGTCTATAATACAAGTAGATAGAAATTAGACTATGACTTGCATTAATTTCCTTACAGAAAAAACAAATTTCATTTATACTCATGACTCAAGTTGGTTAATTTTGACTGACAGACTTAAAAGGAAAAATCCTTCCAAATTTTTTGAGTCGTCTCTAAACTCTTTTCTTTGTCTCATCTCGAACGAATTGACTTTTATTCCTTATTCTGATCCAATTCTATTGTTGAGACAATTGAAAATCGCGTTTACTTGTTCCGGAATTCTTTATCTTTGATTTGTGAAATCCTTGGGTTTAGACATTACTTCGGGAATTCCTATTCTTTTTTCTTTCAAAAGAGTAGCAACATACCCTTTTTTTCTTATTTCCTTCGATAAAGCATTTCCCTCTTCTATAGAAATCGAATATGGGCGATTGATTCTGATAAACTTTTAATTGAAAGAGTTTTTCCAATCTTCCAAAATTGGACTTTCTTCTTATTTTAACCTTTCGATTTCTATATTAAGGATAGACTGACAAAGTTGGCCTAATTTATTAGTTTTCACTAACCCTAGATTCTTTCCCTTGATAAAAAATCAATTCTGTCCTCTCGAGCTCCATCGTGTACTATTTACTTACAAACAACCCAGCGCAAATTTGGTTCGGGACGAATAGAACAGACTATGTCGAGCCAAGAGCATTTTCATTACTATGGAAAATGATGGATAACAAAATCCACAATCGATCATGTCCTTCAAGTCGCACGTTGCTTTCTACCACATCGTTTTAAACGAAGTTTTACCATAACAAACATTCCTCTAATTTCATTGCAAAGTGGTATAGGGAATTGATCCAATATGGATGGGATCATGAATAGTCATTGGTTTAGTTTAGTTTTTTGTATACTAATTCAAACTTGCTATCTATGGAGAAATATGGATAAAAGAAATAAGTATTTATCGGGGAAGACTCCGCAAAGATCCAATTTATTTAAACCCATATTCTATCATATGAAGGAAAGGAAACATAGTTCGAAAAAGACGAATAAACAAGTTTGCTTAAGACTTATTTTTTATTGAATTTCCATCCTCAACAGAGGACTCGAGATGGTCAATCCTGAAATGAGAAGCGAAGGATCGACTCTTCTCCAACAAATAAACTATCAACCTCAAAAAAAGTTTAATTAATTTAATTACTATATTAGAATTAGATTAGCAATATATTTTTCCATAACAAAAACTATTAACTAAATAAACTATTCCAATGAAAAGATTGAAAGTTTTTTGGTAGTTATAGAATTCTCGTACTTCTTCGACTCGAATACCAAAAGAGGGAAAAAAATGAAGTAAAAAAAAAAAACACATTTCGTGTAAAGTCAAATTAAGGCCTTTGCTTTTACTTATAGCATTCTTTCTTTTACCTAAAAGAAGCAACTCCAAATCAAAAATCAGGAGAAGTATGATTTTTTGAATCCATTCTATCCAACGAACAGTTCTTACCTTATCCTTACCAGAATGGATCATTCTGGATATTTAAAGAATCGCAGATCGAGATGGTTTTCGCTTAACCAAAGAGGGGCCCTTTTTACTAATAATATAATACAACAAAAATCTATCTCTATCATAAAGGGATAGGTCTCATTTTTTATACAGTGTTTTACGTCAAGTTTAAAATTTTTTCAATTAATTCGAAAGCCGAGTAGACAGAATATATGAATTTCTCTCTAATCCTCACATTCCATTGATTTAGAAATGGATATTTGCAAATCAGATAATATCTAAAATACAAAAATGGAGTTCCTATCCATAGAATAGAAACCCTTTTTCTTTTTTCGCAAGCCGATCTTGGTCAAAAGTTTTAAGACCTGTGCTGAAACTAAAAACTTCCTATTCTTTAATCTGGCCATGAAATATAGAATTAGGATACCCCCTTTATTTTCTTTTTATTTACTTACTTTAGTTCTTTAGTTCGGGAAAAATAAATAGGGGGTCCTTCTTTTCTTTCACATTAGATGTCAAATGTATCATGTAAGAATTCCCCCTTCATGGATATGGAGCATAAAGTTTATCTAAGAAGTTCGAATTTCAAAACACATATGAGTAATGAGTAGTAGTAGGGGCATATCCTGAATGTGACTGATAGACCCAATTTTTCATGAAAATAAAGATATTCAATTTGACTGGACTTGACACTTGATTATGTTTTCTGAGAAAGAAAAAGAATGCTTAGAAATGCATCTAATCTAAGAGTTCATAAGAGATAATTATTCTCTTTAATAAACTTTCTTTTGTCTCGTGTGGGGTACAATATGATTTCATCTTTCGTTTCATCAGAAAAAATCTGGGACGGAAGGATTCGAACCTCCGAGTAACGGGACCAAAACCCGCTGCCTTACCACTTGGCCACGCCCCATTTCTGGTTTTATGCGACACTAATAAACACTATTATGTTTATTTGTTATTCGTCAATCCCACTTCAATTACATAAAAAATGAGGGATACTCTCTTGCTAGGATTCTAGACATGCGGATAATATAGAATCCAAAAAATGCATTGATCATTACATGGAATTCTATTAAGATATTATATGAAAGTCGAATTTCTTCCATTCTCATTTGAGAGTGCGAATACAAGGAGGTATTTTGCGTTTGGGAAAGTCCGAAGAAAAAAGGATTTTGAACCCGCCTTTTCTTTTTTCCCTTAGAAAAATAACTCAATCAAAATCCAATTATCTACTCTACAAGAACGAAATGCTTGTTATGCCTAATATACTTAGTTTAACCTGTATCTGTTTTAATTCTGTTCTTTATCCGACTAGTTTTTTCTTCGCCAAATTGCCCGAAGCTTATGCCATTTTCAACCCAATCGTGGATTTTATGCCTGTCATACCTATACTCTTTTTTCTATTAGCCTTTGTTTGGCAAGCTGCTGTAAGTTTTCGATGAAATCTTTACTACTCTGTTCTGTCTGCCAAATTGAATGATGTATTCATTCCAAAAAAATTCTAAAAATGAATAAAAGCCGAGAAGTCTTATATTATGAACCTTCGATTCTAAAATTCTAATTCTTCTACATTGAATGTATAGCTGCAGCAATAAATTGGGATCCGCCTTTCTACCCCACCCCCTGCACCTACGTTGAGCAGGTACCTTTAGGTACCCACACAATACCTAACCTAATTTTTGATATTGATAAGAGTGCTTATTATAAATCAATTCTTGCAATTTTTTTCAAGAATTGATTTTTGCATTTTTAGGTGTAAAAATAAACAAAACCCATCCTAGTGGATCTGTGTGGTAAGGAAAAACGGGTAATCTATTCCTTAAAAAAAAATCTTGGAGATTATGTAATGCTTACTCTCAAACTTTTTGTTTATACAGTAGTGATATTCTTTGTTTCCCTCTTTATCTTTGGATTCTTATCTAATGACCCAGGACGTAATCCTGGGCGTGAGGAGTAAAAATCCAAATTTTTTTGGAATTTTTTCTTACAAATTGGATTTGTTTCGTACATTTATCTATGAGAAAATCCGGGGGTCAGAATTCCTTCCAATTCGAAAGTCCCAAATGATCCGAGGGGGCGGAAAGAGAGGGATTCGAACCCTCGGTACAAAAAAATTGTACAACGGATTAGCAATCCGCCGCTTTAGTCCACTCAGCCATCTCTCCCCGTTCCAAATCGAAAGGTTTCCGTGATATGACAGAGGCAAGAAATAACGATTGCAAAAAATCCTTCCTTTTTCTTTCAAAAGTCCATAAAAATTATATTGCCAATTCCATTTTAATTATATTCTTTTTTCTTAATGTTAATAAAAAAAAGAAGAAAATTCTTGTTTTTTCTTTCTAAAATTCGATATTGGCTGAGAAACAATCAGATAGATTTTCTCTTCAGCGGGCATTTTCATATAGGACTTGTTATAATAAAACAAGCAGGTTATATAAAAAATAAAAAACTCTTTTTTCGATTATTTATAAACAAAACAAAAAGGGTTCTTATCAAACCCACCATAAAATTGGAAAGAAAGATAAAGTAAGTAGACCTGACTCCTTGAATGATGCCTCTATCCACTATTCTGATATATAAATTCGATGTAGATGAAATTGTATAAGCGGATTTTTTGTATTTCCTTAGACTTAGACCGCGCAAGGCAAGAATTTTTCGCTATTTACGATTTCATATTCTTGTTACTAGATGTTCTATAGGAATAAGAAGAAATCGCAACTCCTTTCCGCTACACATAAAAATGGATTTCGAAAGTCAATTTTTTTTTTTCAATATCTTTCTTTTTTTTTTTCAGAATCCAATTTTTGTTCTTCCACCCATGCAATAGAGAGCGAGTGGGAAAAGAGGGGTTACTTTTATTTTCATTTTTCCTTAAAAGATAGGCTTTGAAATAGGAGTCATGGAATAATGCTGAATTCAAATGTTTATTTCTATAGTATAAGAAAAACTAATCGAATCAAATTCATGGATTTACCACGACCTCGGTTGTGACCCCATAGATAAAAATAAAAAATTTCTATCTTCGAGACCTTTGAAAAAGGGCATTGAACGAGAAAGAAATCGTCCACAGATAATCAAACTATCGTATGCCTTGGAAGTGATATGAGGTGCTCGGAAATGGTTGAAGTAATTGAATAGGAGGATCACTATGACTATAGCCCTTGGTAGAGTTACTAAAGAAGAAAATGATCTATTTGATATTATGGACGACTGGTTACGAAGGGACCGTTTCGTTTTTGTAGGATGGTCCGGCCTATTGCTCTTTCCTTGTGCTTATTTCGCTTTAGGGGGTTGGTTTACAGGGACAACTTTTGTAACTTCTTGGTATACCCATGGATTGGCTAGTTCCTATTTGGAAGGTTGTAATTTCTTAACCGCGGCAGTTTCCACCCCTGCCAATAGTTTAGCACACTCTTTGTTGCTACTATGGGGCCCGGAAGCGCAAGGGGATTTTACTCGTTGGTGTCAATTAGGCGGTCTGTGGACTTTTGTCGCTCTCCATGGGGCTTTTGCACTAATAGGTTTCATGTTACGTCAATTTGAACTTGCTCGGTCTGTTCAATTGCGGCCTTATAATGCAATTTCATTCTCTGCTCCAATCGCTGTTTTTGTTTCCGTATTCCTTATTTATCCACTGGGGCAATCTGGTTGGTTCTTTGCGCCGAGTTTTGGCGTAGCAGCGATATTTCGATTCATCC